TTATTGTACAAGTATTCGGGAAACGAACTAAGACCATTCCAATGCTCCTTTTCGCCATGCATAAACTAAACCAAGAATTAGGATAAGCACGAAAATGAAAGCTTCTATAAAAGCGGATACCCCCAGTACATCGAAACTCATTGCCCACGGATACAGAAAAACAGTTTCAACATCAAAAACAACAAAAACTAGAGCAAACATATAATAACGGATTCTAAATTGTAACCAAGCATCCCCGATCGGTTCTATACCTGATTCATAACTAGAAAGTTTCTCTGGCCCCTTCCTAATTGGAGATAAAACTCCGGAAATAAAAAATGCCAAAACAGGAATAGCACTTGATATTATTAAAAATGCCCAGAAAATATCATATTCATAAAGCAGAAACATAGACGAACTCCTATGAATGTGGAAAAAATACCCGCTTAGTCAATTCCACTCGGAGTGGATTGGGCAAGGGATATAGAACTCTTGAGTCAAAATAAAAATTCAGGTTAATCGAATCATTTATTTCCGTTTGGTTGCTGTGGTAGACGTCTCATTTTAAGATTTATTGATTGTAATCTTATTTTCAGTACACTTAATTACTTAATATTTTCATGTTTCTATTACTATCTATTACTAATAGTTTCTAATATTATATTAATCATATTAATATTATATTATTAATATTATTAATATTATTAATAACTAGTAATTTTTTTTTATTTCTGTTTATGAAATTTTGTTTATGTTTTATTAAAAAAAATTTAGAAAAATATCTTCATTTTAAAAATTATAACGTATCAAAAAATCCAGTAAGACTTTACCATACCATACCCATCTTACTTAGTATTAGATAGATTTAATTTGGGTTGAATTTAATTAGATTTCTTTTTTGATTTTTAAACAAGGCCGTGTCAGAAAAAAAGTAACCAAGATTGAGTGGGGATACAAAAAAAGAAAGTATTATGAACTTTTTGATTGTAGCCAGTGAACGAGGAAAATTCATATAAAAAAATCCACTTACAACTATCAAAATTAATGAAGAAAAAAAGTTTATTCTAAATTAAGTATCTATCTAGATATATCAATAGTAAGTATCTATCTAGATATATCAATAGATAGATAGTGATTGGCTCCATTGAAATAAAATTAGGTTTTCAGTTTGATTCGGAATGATCCCCAGGACTTTTGTATGGGAATTTTTTTTATGAACCAAGCAATTGAAAGTAACTAGTTAGAAATAAAGAATACAATAATAAGTCAAAAAATTATCAAATTATTTTGATTTTAATGGGATTTATTAGAATCCATTCCATTTCTTAGTTAGGGCTATACGGACTCGAACCGTAGACCTGCTCGGTAAAAGAGTTCGAACTTATTATTATCAAAATGATTCGAACTCTTTCAAAGACCCAACATGCATTTTTTTTTGCATTGGGCTCTTTCATTAACTGATAGAAAAATCAGTTAGTCTACCATATTTTTTCTTAAAAAAAAAGATAAGAAATGGTTCCAAGTACTCTGATTTATTATTTTTGAATTCTAATACAATACAGAAGAACTACCAAAGTGTTTCAAAGAAGGGTTGGGTTCTCTTGACGTAGGTTTGCTTTTGGTCTAGATCAACTTAAGTTAAATATAGTCTCTAACATCCTGATTAAAAAATCAAACATGAAACTTGATACACCTTAAGGTTCATAGGACGAAAAGATCATTTTTGAGTTCCTTATACTCATTCTGCCTAGCATTGAGTAGACTGGGTATTGACCCTATCAATATCTCAAATCAATGATGGGTTCTATTCATTCCCTACTTAATGGGGTACTTTAATAGGACCTAATGTCAGGCTATTGTTCTCCTCTTTTTTCCTAAAAAAAAAGTCATGGAGTAAGACATCGATTTATTAATAAGATTAATCAATTAGTTTGATTGCGTGATGGACTCCCCTGAAAAACTTTGGCGCACGTGTAAACGAGGTGCTCTACCTAACTGAGCTATAGCCCTTGTGTTTGTGATACACATTTGATCTTATCATGTAGATAATTTCTTGTCAAGATTAATATTACATGATCGAGCATTATATCTCTTTGATTTCGTTGTTTATTGGTATTGCTTAGAAATAATATTGGATTTATAATCCTATCGATGTGATAGGTATCCCTTTTCCTTCTCTTTACGATGATAAATAACCTACTTAACTCAGTGGTTAGAGTATTGCTTTCATACGGCAGGAGTCATTGGTTCAAATCCAATAGTAGGTATAACTTATTAGACACCATGATCAATGGTGTCTAATAAGTTTTTGTAACCAGCTTTTTTTCTTTTAGTGTTTTTCTCGCTTTTCGATCCGATTTTTTTATACATTCTTTTTTTTTGACACGTCAGCTAGTTACAAAATCAAATCGTATTGAGAGCCTCGACTCGTGTCCGAGCTCGTCTGAGAGCTAGATTTGCCTCAATTGTTTGTCTCTTGCCTTCAGCTTTTCTCAAGTTAGCTTCGGCTATTTCAAGAGTTTGCTGAGCTTCTTGTGGATCAATATCACTATTCTTCTCTGCATCATTTACTAAAATGGTGATTTCATTATTGCCTATTCTAGCAAAACCGCCCATCAGAGCCATCGTTAACCATTGGTTATTAAGGCGTATTTTCAAAATACCTATATCAACAGCTGTAGCAATTGGCGCGTGATTTGGTAATACGCCAATTTGTCCACTATTAGTCGATAAAATGATTTCTTTTACTTCTGAATCCCAAACAATTCGATTCGGAGTCAGTACACAAAGATTTAAGGTCATTTCTTCAATTTACTCTCCATTTCTAAGTTTGTAGCCTTCGCAGTAGCTTCATCGATGTTACCCACTAAGTAAAAGGCCTGTTCAGGAAGAGAATCAAATTCTCCGGAAAGGATCAATTTAAACCCTCTAATTGTTTCCGCTAGACCAACATATTTTCCCGGAGAACCTGTAAATACTTCGGCTACGAAAAAGGGTTGTGATAAGAAACGCTCAATTTTTCGTGCTCTTGCTACGGTTAAACGATCCTCTTCGGATAATTCGTCCAACCCCAGGATAGCTATAATGTCCTGAAGCTCCTTGTAACGTTGTAAAGTTTGCTTGACTTGTTGCGCAGTTTCATAATGTTCTTCGCCAACGATTCGAGGTTGTAGCATAGTTGACGTTGAATCTAAAGGATCTACCGCTGGATAAATACCTTTGGCAGCTAATCCTCTTGATAGTACGGTAGTCGCATCTAAATGTGCAAATGTGGTGGCAGGAGCGGGGTCAGTCAAATCGTCTGCAGGTACATAAACTGCTTGAATAGAGGTTATGGACCCTTTTTTCGTAGAAGTAATTCTTTCTTGTAAAGTACCCATTTCGGTACTAAGGGTGGGTTGATAACCCACAGCAGAAGGCATTCTACCCAATAAAGCGGATACCTCGGATCCTGCTTGTACGAAACGGAAGATATTGTCGATAAATAGAAGTACGTCTTGCTCATTAACATCTCGGAAATATTCTGCCATAGTTAAGGCAGTCAGACCAACTCTCATACGAGCTCCCGGCGGTTCATTCATCTGACCGTAGACTAGGGCCACTTTTGATTCCGCAAGATTTTGTTCATTAATGACTCCAGATTCTTTCATTTCCATGTAAAGATCATTTCCTTCACGAGTCCGTTCGCCTACTCCACCAAATACGGATACACCACCATGAGCTTTGGCAATGTTGTTGATCAATTCCATAATTAGTACTGTTTTACCCACGCCAGCCCCACCGAATAGTCCGATTTTTCCCCCACGACGATAAGGGGCCAAAAGATCTACTACTTTAATTCCTGTTTCAAAAATGGATAATTTTGTATCTAATTGTATAAAAGCAGGCGCGGATTTATGGATAGGAGATGTTGTGCGAGTATCGACAGGACCTAAATTATCAACAGGTTCCCCAAGCACGTTGAAAATTCGTCCTAGAGTCGCTCCGCCGACTGGAACACTTAGAGGATTTCCCATATCAACCACGTCCATTCCTCTCTTTAAACCCTCTGTCGCACTCATAGCTACAGCTCTAACTCGATTATTTCCTAATAATTGCTGTACTTCACAAGTCACATTAATTTCTTGACCAAGAGTATCTCGACCCTTAACCACCAGAGCATTGTAAATATTAGGCATCTTACCCGGGGGAAAGGCTACATCCAGTACCGGACCAATGATTTGGGCGATACGTCCCAGATTTTTTTTTTCACGTATCGAAACGTCTGGATCCGGAGTAGTAAGATTTATTCTCATAATAAAAAAATATGTTAAATTTTGTTGCGAAATTTTTCGAATACAGAAAAAATCTTCGATAGCAAATTCATCGGTTAATTCAAAAAAAAAATGGGAGTAAACACTCGATTTCGTTGGTACCACCCAGGCGAATGTGCAATTCAATTTTTTACTTATTCAATTTCAATGAAGGAGTAGTCATGTTCAAGCTCAACTAACCGAAACCTAGTTTTAAAATCAAAAATATATGAATAAAAAAAATTTTTTGCGGAAAGTCTTTGATTTATTTATCCTAATAGAATAGGCAAGACTTTTTTTTATCTAGCGAATTCGAAACAGAACTCTATTTATGATTCATTATTTCGATCTCATTAGCCTTTTTTTTATTTTCATTTTAGCATATCCGGTTATGCGTCACATCTATTCATCCCTTTATGAACCCCCCTTGTTTTTCATTTTCATGGATGAATTCCGCATATTGTCATATCTAGGATTTACATATACAACATATATTACTGTCAAGAGTGATTTTATTATTATTTGAATATTAACTATTTCAATTTGAAAAAGTTAAAGATTCAAAACTTGAAAAACAAGTATTAGGTTGCGCTATACATATGAAAGAATATACAATAATGATGTATTTGGCGAATCAAATATCATGGTCTAATAAAGAATCATTCTGATTAGTTGATAATTTTTTGAAAGATTCCTGTGAAAAAGGTTAATTAAATCTATTCCTAATTT